TTCATTTAATGCCTATTGGTGTTCCAAAAGTACCTTTTCGAAGTCCTGGAGAGGAAGATGCAACTTGGGTTGACATATAGTGCGACTTGTCAGATATATTGGGCCATATGGGATTTTCCCGTTTTCTCCCCACTCGAGATATCCCCTGTTTCGCCCACGAAAGATTAATGGAATCATCAAAAATTTGGAGCGTGAAGTGCAATTAGATCCACTTTTTGGGGGGGATTCGAATTACTATTAGCAATTAGAAGATTTTATGGTTGGCTTAGTTGGACTACTACATTGAAGTATCCAGGCTCCGTTTAAAAAAACCAAGTGGTATCTATTTTATATCATAAAGGATTCCTTTTTTTAAAGAAATCTCTTTTTTGTAAGTAGAAGTTATTTCAAACTCTTCTGTTAATCAATCAATTGAGTAATATACATGAAGCCTTCAACTATTTTACGGAATGCGTGAATTGAAAAAAAAAAAGAAGGGATAACTAAAAGAAGTGGTAATGGGAGCATTTGTACTATATGTGCAAATAAAAATAGGGCGGATCTTTACCCGGAGTAGAGCATAAACCTAAAAAGATTAAAGGGGCCCATTTAAGAACAAGAAAATGACATCGTGATTTGGATTGAATCTCGATGAAAGAATCCATCAATGAAAAGTTAGTTGGATAAGTTTAATGAATTCTTTTTTATATTCTAGTTAATAGTTAAGTTATAAGGAAAGGAAGACAAACTCGTGTTTAGTGAAAAATCAAGGAAATCATTATAAGTTAGAAGGAACTTGCTATGAAAAAAGAAAAAGTATAGGAATCTACACATTGATTCTTTTGTTTTTTTTGAACCGTATGCGTCAAAAGGCGCCTGTACGGTTCCGGGGGGATACAATTTGACCCTAATCAACCGACTTTATCGAGAAAGATTACTTTTTTTAGGTCAAGAGGTTGATAGCGAGATCTCAAATCAACTTATTGGTCTTATGATATATCTCAGTATGGAGAATGATACCCAAGATCTGTATTTGTTTATAAACTCTCCTGGCGGATGGGTAATACCGGGGGTGGCTCTTTATGATACTATGCAATTTGTACAACCAGATGTACAGACAATATGCATGGGATCAGCCGCTTCAATGGGATCTTTTATCCTGGTCGGAGGAGAAATTACCAAACGTCTAGCATTCCCTCACGCTTGGCGCCAATGAGGCTTTTATTTGAGAGAAAAAAGAAGACTATGCCTTCGCCATATGAAATATGAATATTTAAGTAATAATAGCATGGCACTTTGAATTCGATATAAGAAATTTTGTTTTCAAAACATTAGATTATGTATCGAGAGAGTAATATGAGAAAAAGGTATTTCCTATTTTGGAAGTCCAGTTCAGCGTCACAAACTTTTTTCACACCAGAGGTCTCTTAACAATATTTATAGTATAGAGCGAAAAAAAAAACAAGATTCTTTTTTCCTTAATTTATTTGATCAAACAAAAAAGCAACCTTGGGATTGCTGAATGACAGACAAATCACAGACAAAAAAATATAATAAATATAGAAAGCAACGGAGCCATCATAGTATTTTTGAATTCCTCCGAAAAGAAGGGTGGTAAGTTGATCATTTACCGATCGGGGTCTGATCGATCCTATTTTTTTGAAGGTAAGGGTCAATTTTATTGTAGAGCCGTATGCAATGCATAATGCCCGTACGGTTGTTCGATTCTATCTTTTTTCTTGTTATTCTTTATCTTTCTTTTATCTTCCCCTCATCATGCGAAATAGAGAAACCTTTTTTTTCTTATATCATCAGGGTAATGATCCATCAACCCGCTGGTTCTTTTTCTGAAGTAGCAACGGGAGAATTCATCCTGGAAGTGGGAGAACTGCTGAAACTACGTGAAACCCTGACAAGGGTTTATGTACAAAGAACGGGGAAACCCTTCTGGGTTGTATCCGAAGACATGGAAAGAGATATTTTTATGTCAGCAACAGAGGCCCAAGCTTATGGAATTGTTGATCTTGTAGCGGTTGAATGACAATAAATAGCCTTAATTTCGCGTCAATTCGTGATTTAAAATGAACCCTGCCGCGTTTAATATTCTATGACTTTTTTTTATTGATTGATGATTCTATTGATCTATCGATTCTATTCTATTGAATAAAAGTCATTCATAATCATACGGTTAGGATCGATCTAAACCAGCCCATTATGTATATGATTCAACATGCCAACGATTAAACAACTTATTAGAAATACAAGACAGCCGATCAGAAATGTCACAAAATCCCCCGCGCTCCGGGGATGCCCTCAGCGTCGAGGAACATGTACTAGGGTGTATGTGCGACTCGTTCAGATCATAAACTAGAACAAAGGAAAGAGAACAATGTTCGAATATCAATGATCAAATAGGATAGAACGGAAAAACAAACTACATTTACTATCTAAAAATAAGAAAAGAAAATGGGGTCATATCCCTTTTATTGTGTATGAAATTTATGGTTTCTATTGGTGTAAA